ACGCAACGATGATTTTTTTCAACAAACCATAAAGACATTGGTACATTATATTTTATTTTTGGAGCTTGAGCAGGAATAGTAGGAACTTCATTAAGATTAATCATTCGTGCTGAACTAGGACAACCAGGAAGATTAATTGGGAATGACCAAATTTATAATGTAGTAGTTACAGCTCATGCATTTGTTATAATCTTCTTTATAGTAATACCAATTATAATTGGAGGATTTGGTAATTGATTAGTTCCTTTAATATTAGGAGCCCCAGATATAGCTTTCCCACGAATAAATAACATAAGATTCTGGTTACTTCCTCCCTCTTTAATCCTTCTTTTATCGAGAGGAATAGTAGAAAGAGGAGTTGGAACAGGATGAACTGTATATCCTCCTCTAGCGGCCGCGATAGCTCACACTGGTGCATCAGTAGATTTAGCTATCTTTTCTCTACATTTAGCCGGAGTTTCTTCAATTCTAGGAGCAGTAAATTTCATAACAACCGTAATCAATATACGATCAACCGGTATAACAATAGACCGCATACCTTTATTTGTTTGGTCCGTATTTATCACAGCTATTTTACTTTTATTATCTTTACCTGTTTTAGCAGGAGCAATTACTATACTTTTAACAGACCGAAATCTTAACACATCATTTTTTGACCCTGCAGGAGGAGGGGATCCAGTTCTTTATCAACACTTATTTTGATTTTTTGGTCACCCAGAAGTTTATATTCTTATTCTTCCAGCTTTCGGAATAATTTCTCATATTGTAATACAAGAATCAGGAAAAAAAGAATCTTTTGGTGCATTAGGTATAATCTACGCTATACTAGCTATTGGAGTTTTAGGATTTGTAGTATGAGCTCACCATATATTTACAGTAGGAATAGATGTAGACACCCGAGCCTACTTTACCTCTGCCACTATAATTATTGCCATTCCAACTGGTATTAAAGTATTTAGTTGACTAGGAACCCTTCATGGAACCCAAATTTATTTTACTCCTTCATTATTATGAGCCTTAGGTTTCATTTTCTTATTCACAATTGGAGGCCTAACCGGAATTGTTTTAGCCAATTCTTCAATTGATATTATTCTTCACGATACATATTATGTAGTAGCACATTTTCACTATGTTCTATCCATAGGAGCCGTTTTCGGAATTTTTGCAGGAATTGCCCATTGATTTCCACTGTTTACAGGATTATCCTTAAATCCTAAATGAATAAAAATCCACTTTATTACCATATTCATTGGAGTAAATATTACCTTCTTCCCACAACATTTCTTAGGCCTTAGAGGTATACCACGCCGTTATTCCGACTACCCAGATGCATATATAACATGAAATGTTGTTTCTTCTCTAGGATCTACTATTTCTCTTATTGCAGTCTTAAGATTTATTTTTATTATTTGAGAAGCTTTAAGATCAAACCGATCAATTATATTCTTATTCTTCCTACCAACATCAATTGAATGATACCATAACTACCCCCCAGCAGATCATAGATATAATGAAATTCCTATTATTACTTATTTCTAAAATGGCAGATAGATGCATAGGATTTAAGCTCCTATTAGGAAGTTATTTCTTCTTTTAGAATAACTTATGGCAACCTGAATAAACCTTGGCTTCCAAGATAGAGCTTCTCCATTAATAGAACAATTAATTTTTTTTCACGATCACACAATAACAGTTTTAATTATAATTACAATATTTGTAACTTATATAATAACCTCTTTGTTCTTCTACACCATTACCAATCGATTTTTATTAGAAAATCAAACTATTGAAGTTATTTGAACTATTTTACCAACATTAATTTTAATTTTTATTGCTTTCCCGTCTCTTCGACTTCTATATCTTCTTGATGAAGTTAACTCCCCCAGAATCACTATTAAAACAGTAGGACACCAATGATATTGAAGATATGAATACTCAGATTTCTTACAAGTAGAATTTGATTCTTATATAACACCTTCAAACGAATTAACTAACTCAGGTTACCGACTATTAGATGTAGACAACCGAACAATAATCCCTATTAATACACAAATCCGAATATTAGTAACTGCCGCAGACGTTATTCATTCCTGAACTATCCCATCATTAGGAGTAAAAGCAGATGCTATTCCAGGACGACTAAATCAAATTAGATTTACAATCAATCGACCAGGTTTATTTTTTGGACAATGCTCTGAAATTTGTGGAGCTAATCACAGCTTCATACCAATCATAATTGAAGCAATTTCAATCGACTCTTTTTTAAAATGAATTTCTGCCTCTACAGAAACTTCACCCGATGACTGAAAAAAGTGTAGATCTTTTAAATCTATTATGGTGTATACTACCTCTGGTGAAAAATTAGTTAATTTATAATATAAGCTTGTCAAGCCTAAGTTGCCTCTAAGGTATTTTTTAATCCCTCAAATAGCACCTATAATATGATTATTTCTTTTTTTTTTATTTCTTATTAGATTATTTTTATTTTCAACTATAAACTATTTTTATGTTACTCCAAAAAAAATATCATCTTTATTAACACCTATTTTAACAAAACAAAAATTTTGAAAATGATAACTAGCCTATTTTCAATTTTTGAACCCTCTTCAAACATTTTATTGTTACCCTTAAACTGAATATCAACATTTATCGGGTTATTATTTATACCAATAATATATTGATCTTCACTCTCTCGATGACTTTATCTTTGAACAAAAATATTAAAAATTTTACACAAAGAACTTAAATCTCTTTTAACAAACTTTCATTTAGGAACAACTTTAATTTTTATTTCTTTATTTTCTTTAATTGTATTCAACAATTCACTGGGACTTTTACCTTATATTTTTACAAGATCTAGCCATTTAGCAATGACTCTTTCACTATCTTTACCAATTTGAGTCACTTTAATAATTTTTGGATGATATAAACGCACTCAACATATATTTGCTCATTTAGTACCTCAAGGAACTCCTAAAATTTTAATACCCTTTATAGTAATTATTGAAACTATTAGAAATCTAATTCGACCTGGAACCTTAGCAGTACGATTAACAGCAAATATAATTGCAGGGCATCTTCTTTTAACACTTCTAGGGCAAACTGGGCCTCAAATTTCAACCTCCTCAACCTTATTATTTATTCTAATTTTTTCACAAATCTTATTATTAATATTAGAATCTGCTGTTGCAGTAATTCAATCTTATGTTTTTGTTGTTTTAAGAACTCTATACACAGGAGAAATTAACTAATGTCATTTACAAACGGATTCCACGCATTTCATTTAGTTAATGCCAGCCCTTGACCTTTAACAGGCTCTATTAGAGCAATACTACTTACAACCGGATTAGTTAAATGGTTCCACGAATTTAATATAAATCTTTTAACTATCGGAATTATAACAACTTTATTAACTATAATTCAATGGTGACGAGATATTACACGAGAGTCTACTTTTCAAGGATTACATACAACCATTGTTAGTAAAGGACTTCGGTGAGGAATAATTTTATTTATCCTATCAGAAGTTTTATTTTTTTTTTCCTTCTTTTGAACATTTTTTCACAGTAGACTTTCTCCAACCATTGAAATTGGAATTATATGACCCCCTTCAGGAATTCAATCATTTAATCCTTTTTTAATCCCACTTCTAAACACTACTATCTTATTATCTTCAGGAGCAACAGTAACTTGAACACACCACTCAATTATAGAATCCAACCATTATCAAGCATTTCAAAGATTATTAATTACAATCCTCCTAGGATTGTATTTCACAACACTACAAGGTCTAGAATATTTTGAAGCACCTTTTACAATTACAGACTCTGTTTATGGCTCAATTGTTTTCGTCGCCACTGGATTTCATGGCCTACATGTTATTATTGGAACCCTATTTTTAGCTGTCTGCCTTTACCGACTACATATATGCCACTTTTCAGCTAACCATCACTTTGGATTTGAAGCAGCTGCCTGATACTGACATTTTGTAGATGTAGTTTGATTATTTTTATATATCTGCATTTACTGATGAGGTGGATAGTCTTTCTAGTATAATAAGTACATTTGGCTTCCAACCAAAAAGCCTAATTAAATTAGGAAAGTTAATTTTTTTAATCTCTTTTTGCACTTTTATCACTTTTATTTTAGCTTATATTGTTATAATTATCGCATCTATTTTATCAAAAAAAACTATTATTGACCGAGAAAAAAGATCACCATTCGAATGTGGTTTTGATCCAAAAGGCTCAGCACGTATTCCATTTTCTCTTCGATTTTTTCTTATTGCCGTAATTTTTTTAATTTTTGATGTTGAAATTACTTTACTTCTCCCTTTAATCTCAATTCTTGATATTTCTAATATTTTATTTTATTCAACAACTGGCCTTTTATTTTTAATAATCCTACTATTTGGTCTTTATTTTGAATGACATTTTGGAGCTTTTGAATGATCTATTTAAATTTTAGGACTATAGTCAATTATGATATATAACTTGCAATTATAAGGTGTGTTTAAACTAGTCTTAATAATTAGAAAGCGAATAGTTGCACTTAGTTTCGACCTAAATTTTGGCTTAATAAGCCTCTAATTATATTGATAGAAGCCAAAATAGAGGCTTATTGCTGTTAACGATAAAACTGAAATTCATTTCCTATCAAGGAAAAGTCAAATTGTAAGAAAAGCTTCTAACTTATTCTTAAAGTGGTTAAATTCCATTTACTTTTCTTATAGTGTAAACAACACATTACATTTTCATTGTAAATATGAAGACAACTAACTACTTCTAAGAAATTTGCCTACAGGTAAATTACCACTTTTGCAACTTCAATGCAACATTCTAAATTAAATTATATAAACACCTTATTATAAACAACACAATTAAACTTCATACAACAAATAATTTTAAACAAACCTTTAAAGTTTTATTTTGAGAAACTTCAATATACACAGATCCTTTAATTAAAATATTATAAATTCCTTGTCCTCCTAAATATTCCAACCATCCTTTATCTAAATTCTTTTCAATTTTTTTACTAATTTTTAATCTATAATAAGATGTTATAAACCCAGATAAATAAGGTATAAACCACATAGAACCTATAAAAACAACAACATTAAAATTTTTTACTAATAATAAAATATAATTAATATTTATAATATTTAATATATAACCAATTAATCCACCTATAATTCTTACAGACAACGTAATTATTTTTAAATGTATTCTTAAACAAATAATATACCTTTCAGGAAATAAAACCCAGGACAATCCTGCTCCTATTACCACTGCTCCTCTTGCCAACACAATCATAGGATTGCTTATTAGACCAGAAGAATCAGAAACAACAGATAATCTACTTAAATTTACTTCTCCAACTAAACTATAATAAATCAAACGAAAAGTATAACAAACTGTTAAACCAGTAGATAAAACATATAAAATAAAACAAATTTTATTAATATTTCTTATAAAAACAATTTCAATAATTAAATCCTTAGAATAAAACCCAGATATAAAAGGTATTCCACAAAGAGCCAAATTTGACAAAATTATACTTATTCTAGTTAAAGGTATTATTTTAGATAACCCTCCTATATGACGAATATCTTGATAATCCTTAATATTATGAATAATAACTCCAGCACATATAAATAACAAAGCTTTAAATAATGCATGAGTAAGTAAATGAAACAATGCCAAATCAGATGCTCCTAAAGACAAAATTCTTATTATAACCCCCAATTGACTTAAAGTTGAAAGAGCAATAATTTTTTTAAGATCATATTCAAAATTTGCTCCCAACCCTGCTATAAATATAGTTAAACAAGATATAATTAATAAACCAGACGCAATTGAAGAACCATTTAAAGCAGGCCTAAAACGAATTAATAAATAAACACCTGCAGTTACTAAAGTAGAAGAGTGAACTAATGCAGATACAGGAGTAGGAGCCGCCATAGCAGCTGGCAATCAAGCTGAAAAAGGAATTTGTGCTCTTTTAGTTATTGCTGCTAACACAATTAAAGCTTTTAATAAAAATATATTTTTATCGTCTATTTCAAAACAATAAAATAAAAAATTTCAACCCCCTAATCTAATTATTAAACTAATTCTAAGCAAAATAGCTACATCTCCTACTCGATTTGATAATACAGTTAGTATTCCAGAATTAGCAGATTTTTCATTCTTATAATAAATAACCAAAGCATAGGACACTAACCCTAATCCATCTCACCCCAAAAGAATACTAATTAAATTAGGACTAACAATTAATAATATTATAGATATAACAAAAGCCAAAACTAAATATATAAAACGATTAAACCTTTTGTCACCCCTCATATAACCGCCACTATAATATAATACCATAGAAGAAATTAATAAAACAAATCTAGAAAAAACCAAAGAAATAGGATCTAAAATTAAACTCATAACAACACAACATGAGTTTAAAATCCCTACTTCTCATTCAATTAATCACCTTTCATTTAACCTAATACTAAAAAGAAACCCAAACCCACAAACTAAAGCTCTTAATAGTAAAAATAATATTCTTCTTAAATGTATAGAAACTTTTGTAATCATGATTTAGAATAAAATATTATATCTTCAGCACCACAAGCCAACATTTTTTTTAAACTATCTAAATATACTATAAACATAAGAGAATTTCTTTTTAAAATCAATAAATTTAAAGGAAACCAATGTAAAAATATAATTATAAACTCTCGTAATTTACCAGAACAACAAGAAAACAAAGAACTATAATATACACCGTGTTGACTTATACTATATATATATAAAGTATAAGCTGCACTAAAAAAAGATAAAACAAAAATACCAATTATACTAAACTTCCTTCATATTATTAAACCTGAAATAAGACTAATTTCTCCTAACAAATTTAAAGTAGGAGGAGCAGCTATATTACCAATTCTAAGAAGAAATCACCATAATCCCATTCTTGGTATAAATCTTAATAAACCCTTACAAATTAATAACCTACGTCTTCCAATACGCTCATAAACCATATTAGCAATACAAAATAAACCAGAAGAACATAAACCATGTCCTACTATAACAATAACTGCTCCGTTGGTACCTCACCAACCACAAGTTATTAAACCTGCCAATACCAACCCCATATGAGCTACTGAAGAATAAGCAATTAAAGATTTTATATCAACTTGTAATAAACAAACTAATCTTACAAGACTTCCACCAACAATACCAATCCTTACCCAAATATAAACAAATGACTTATTAATATAAAAAAATATTGGTAACATTCGAATTATACCATAACCTCCTAACTTTAATAAAACCCCAGCTAAAATTATTGATCCAGCTACAGGAGCCTCAACATGAGCCTTAGGAAGTCATAAATGAAATAAATATATAGGTAATTTAACAATAAAAGCAAATACAGCACATAAATATCATAATCTTATAATAAAATTATTTTGTATAATTTTTTCAGATAATCCAATTACTAGTCTTCCTCCTTCATTATATAAAAATAAAATTGAAACTAATAGTGGTAAAGAAGCTAATAAAGTATAAAATAACATATAAACTCCTGCTTGAATACGTTCAGGCTGATAACCCCATCCCAAAATTAAAATAAAAGTTGGAATTAATCTTCTTTCAAAACTAATATAAAACAATAAATAATTTATAGACGAAAATGTCATTAATAAAGCCATTATCAAACAAATATTAATAAATAAAAAAAAAGACTTAAAATTATTTATTTTTTTAATTTTTTCTCTAGCACATACTATTAAAGGTATAATTCAACTTCTTAATAAAATCAAAATATATCTTAAATAATCAATACCCAAACTGTAACCAAGACAACACAAATAAAAATTATGACCCACAAACACCATTAATAAAAAACAAAATAAAAACATTATTACCTGAGTAAATTCCCACCTCACCACAAAACATATTATCAATAATAATGAAAACAAAATTTTTAACATTGCAAAATACTAAAATTATTATAATGATCATTTCCATGTGTTCGAACAATAGATACAAGTAAAGATAAGCCTAAAGCTCCTTCACAAGCAACTATTGATAAAAAAAATAAAACAAAATAAGTTTCAACTCTTTTTATAGAAAGAGAAACAACTAAAATAAAAAAAATACCTAATATAATAAACTCCAACCTTAATAAAGTATTTAACAAATGTTTACATTTAGAAGTAAACACTCAACCCCCACAAACCACTATAATTAATGGTACAATAATAAGTTTTAACTCTAATATCATCATTAGTTTTAATAGTTTAATTAAAACTTCGGTCTTGTAAATCGAAAATGAAAATATATTTCTTAAAACATCAGGAAAAAAACAATTGTTTTCTCTCTAATCCCCAAAACTAAAATTTTATACTAAACTATTTCCTGATATCCTTATCATTTTACTCCCTTTAATTTTTTTCTTATCACTTCTCTTTATACAATTAACACACCCTCTTTCTGCAGGAATTATCTTATTAATTCAAACAACACTAATTGCTTTATCTTCTGGACTTCTTTCTAATTCATTTTGATTTTCTTATATTCTTTTCTTAATTTTTTTAGGAGGTATACTTGTTTTATTTATCTACGTAGCTTCCCTAGCTTCTAATGAATCTTTTAAATTATCTTTATTTTCTTTATTATTAATTGTTTTTAGAACTATTTCAGTATCATTTTTAACTATTTTAATTGATCCTATTTTTATTTTAAACAATATTCCTTTTATCTCCTTAAATTACTTTCTAAGAAACAAAACTATTTCTACTCAATTTTTCATTTTTCAAATTTATAACTTCCCTACCTCCCTTTTTACTTTATTTATCATTTTATATCTTTTATTAACTCTACTTGTTATTGTAAAAATTACATCTATTTTTTTTGGCCCCTTACGATTTTCTAAATAATGACAACCCCTATTCGAAAAATTCATCCCCTATTTAAAATTATAAACAATTCTTTAGTAGATATACCTATCCCAATCAACATTTCAGTATTTTGAAATTTTGGATCTTTACTAGCATTTTGTTTAATCACCCAACTTGCAACGGGTATTTTTTTATCTATACATTACACAACCCATATTGATTTAGCTTTTTCAAGAGTATCCCACATTTGTCGAGATGTAAACTATGGATGATTTCTTCGAACTATCCATGCTAATGGAGCCTCATGTTTTTTTTTTTGCTTATTTTTACATATTGGACGAGGAATTTACTACGGATCTTATATATTTATACATGTTTGAATAATTGGTGTTATTATTTTACTTTTAACTATAGCCACAGCTTTTTTAGGATATGTCCTACCTTGAGGCCAAATATCTTTCTGAGGAGCTACAGTTATTACTAATTTATCTTCAGCAATTCCATTTATCGGAACAGATCTTGTACAATGAATTTGAGGAGGATTTGCTGTAGACAACGCAACTCTTACTCGATTTTTCACTTTTCATTTTCTTTTTCCATTTGTTGTTTCAGCATTTTCAGGTATTCATATTTTGTTTCTCCACCAAACAGGTTCTAATAATCCCCTTGGAATTTCAAGACAATTAGACAAAATCCCATTCCATCCCTATTTTTCATTCAAAGATATTATAGGATTTATAGTACTTTTATGCATTTTAATTTTTTTAACACTTACCAACCCATATTTACTAAGAGATCCTGACAATTTCATCCCTGCTAACCCACTTTCTACACCTGCCCATATCCAACCAGAATGATATTTTTTATTTGCTTACGCAATTTTACGATCAATTCCCAACAAACTAGGAGGGGTTATTGCCTTAGCATCCTCAGTAGCCATTTTATTTATTCTACCTTTTACACATTATTCAAAATTCCGAAGACTTACCTTTTATCCAATTAACCAATTTATATTTTGATATTTTGTCTCAATTTTAATTTTATTAACATGAATTGGAGCTCGTCCTGTAGAAGATCCCTATGTTATCGTAGGACAAATTCTAACAATTTTATACTTTTCTCACTACATTATCAACCCTTTAATTTTAATTCTTTGAGACTACCTTTTAGATTGGTTAATTAGTTTAATAAAAAACAGGTGTTTTGAAAACACCTAATAAGAAAATTTTCTTATTAACCAATAAAAATTAATATACTATTTTAATTATTACTTTAAATAATAAACCTTCTAAAACATAATAATTTTATTCCTATATAAAACACTAAATAATTTAAAGATACTGGTAAAAATTTCTTTCAAGCAAGATATATTAATTTATCATATCGTAAACGAGGCAACGTACCACGAACTCAAATAAATAAAAAAGAAACCATAACCAACTTCAAATAAAATAATATTCTAACCAACTCAGCTCCTAAAAACATAATGGAGAACAACGCCCTTATAAACAAAATACTAGCATACTCAGATATAAAAATTAAAGCAAATCCACCTCTTCTATACTCAGTATTAAATCCTGAAACTAATTCAGATTCTCCCTCAGCAAAATCGAAAGGAGTACGATTAGTCTCAGCAAGACAAGAAGCAAATCATACATAAGACAAAGGAAACACAAATCACAATAATCACACTTTTTCCTGATACAAATTAAATAATTCAAACTTAACCCCCCCAACTAAAAACAAAAAACTCAATAAAATCAAAGCCAAACTAACTTCATAAGAAATAACTTGCGCCACCGCCCGTAACCTTCCTAACAAAGAATATTTTCTATTAGAAGATCACCCTGCTCTTATAACACTATAAACTCCCAAACTTAAACAACACAAAAAAAATAAAATTCCCATTTCAAAATTTATCAACCCCATTTCATAAGGCATAACTATCCAAACAATTAAAGATACAAAAAGACTTAATACAGGAGATATATAATAAACAAAAAAATTAGACAAAGTAGGTAATGTTTGCTCTTTAGTAAATAATTTTACAGCATCCGAAAATGGTTGTAAAATACCTAAATATCCTACTTTATTAGGACCCTTACGAATTTGAATATAACCAAGAATTTTACGCTCTAATAAAGTCACAAACGCAACACCAATTAAAACCCCAATAATTAAAACCAAATAATTTAATATCATAACTAATATTATCATAAATATTGATTTATTTAAATAAATCAATATTTATTATCTATAGTCTAATTTTACTATATAATTAAGTCCTAAACTTAATGCATAAATTTCTGCCAAGACAATATTCTAACGCCACAATTATTATTATTTTTTAATCCTTTCGTACTAAAAAAATACAAATTATCTACTAAGAGATAGAAACCGACCTGGCTTACGCCGGTCTGAACTCAAATCATGTAAAGATTTAAAGGTCGAACAGACCTCCTTTTATAACTTCTGCACCATAAAGGATCTTTAATTCAACATCGAGGTCACAACCTTCTTTTTCGATATGAACTCTTAAAAAAAATTATGCTGTTATCCCTAAAGTAACTTAATCTAAAATCCATATTAAAGGATCACTTAACTAAATATTATTAACTTAAATTATAAAGCAGTTACTTTTTATACTCCTGTCTCCCCAACAAAATATTTTAATTTATTAAATCAAAATTTAAACCATTTTTTAAACTAACAAATTTAAAATATAAAGATTTATAGGGTCTTATCGTCCCCTTAAAATATTTAAGCCTTTTCACTTAAAAGTTAATTTCAAGATTTATTTTAGAGACAGCCAGCTTTTTGTTCAACCATTCATACTAGTCCTCAATTAAAAAACAAATTATTATGCTACCTTCGCACGGTCAATATACCGCGGCCTTTAAATTTACATCACTGGGCAGGTTAGACTTTATATAAATACCATAAAGACATGTTTTTGATAAACAGGCAAAAGCTAATTTTGCCGAATTCCTTTATAATACCTTAATTATATTATAAAAAATACATTATTTTACTTTTTTAAATCAAATAACAACTATACTAATAATATTATTATTACTTTTAATAATTAATTTTTTAAAACTTATTTATAATACAACTAAATAAATTATTTAAATAACTTTACAATCTTATCTTAATTACAACACTTTATAAATATGGCTATTTTTAAGCCTAATTTGACACTTTATTACATTTATACTATAGTACACTCATAATAAGAAGCTTATCCCTCCTATTATTTTTAGTTTAAAAATATATTTTAAACAACAGAATTAAATTCATTTCTAAAAAAACTAGATATCAAAAGACCCGTCTAATATTTCACTACTAATATAATATTTTAAATTTATTTGACATTAAAACAAAATTATTATACTAGCTATTCTTTTTTCGAGATTTTTAACTTATATAAAAAAATTTAATACTCCCTGATACACAAGGTACTAATTTTAAATTATACTTTTTATTAATTAAATTTTCATATTATTTCAACTTTTCTTTTACAATACTTTTTTACTAAAGCCAATATTTTATTAATTTTCTTTTTTATACTATTTTAAACAAATTAAAAATTATTTTTCTCACATTATTATTATTCACGAAATAATTATAGCAAATATTCATTTATTAAAACAAATCGATTTGCACGATAATTCTTTTCAACGTAAGTGAAATGCTTAACTAATTAAAGCTTTATTTTATTTCTAGAAACACTTTCCAGTACCTCTACTATGTTACGACTTATCTCACTTTTAAAATGAAAGCGACGGGCAATTTGTACACATTTTAGAGCCAAACTCATCCAAGCTTATTAAACCCACATTACTATTAAATTCACCTTCACCGTAAAATTTTCACTCAACAGATCCGTCATAAATTAAATTTATTGTAATCCATTTTTACTTATTTATTAACAGCACCATGATCTAATATATTTAATACAATTAATTACAATAATTCCTTCCAAAACAAAATTATCTAATAATGATGGTATACTAGCTAAAAATCAAAATAAGAAAGATATTACGTGGGTTATCGTTTATAAAACAGATTCCTCTAACAGGACTAAAATACCGCCAAACTCTTTGAATTTTAAATTAATTTATTTTTATTACTCAAGATTTTAATATTTTAAATTTAGTATAACAGGGTATCTAATCCTGGTTTATATCTAAAGCTTAATAGCTTCATTATTAAACAAAATAAGTTATTTTTATATACCCTTATTATATCTTACAAATTTCACCTTTTGACAAAATATATATTAACAACTTACAGGTTTCTAATTAACTACCAATCTAAATAATTTTCATCTAACCTACTAGTATAACCGCGGCTGCTGGCACAAGGTTTAACCAGATTTTTATAATTTTACTCATTCTAGTTTTCACTAATAAATTATTAAACAAAAATTTAATACTGCACTTAAACTTATATCATTTTTTATTCCCATAAAACTTGAAATTATAATATTAAATTATAATATTAAATTATACCAAAATTTGCATATATTATATAAATTAATAACGAAAACTAAAGCAAGAGTCAAACTCACTTTAATTTAATTAAATAAATTATTTTAAAATACATAATAACAAAAATTATAATCATAATATTAAGAATTTTAGACTGATTTATATTAATTAAATTTTTAGTACCAAATTTTCCAACCAACAATAATTTTAAATTATACAAAATATTTTTTTTTTTTTATTGTATAATTTAACACAAGTAGCAAAATTTTCAATTTCAACCTCACTGAAAAAAAAAAAATTAGATTGGCATTTTATTTAAAAGACAAAAACATTAACTCTATCGACACTTATAGAACTTTCTTTAAAATACCATATATATATACATTTAAAGAAAGTCAAGATAGAGCTAGGCACTCTTTCTAGGCCTAAGCTACCTAACAACTACAATAAATATAAAATAACGTGCCAATCTATCTAATTAATATTATAAACCTTCGAATAAATGTTATAAACCATAGTATCTTCATTTACGTTCTATACAGGCACCCTTCACAAATCGGCTTTGGTTAAGATAAATATCTACAGGTTTTCCTCCCTAAGCCCCGGGAAGTACGAAAAACCTGTAGTATTTATCCTTAGATAATAGCTTATTTATTTTATAACTGGTATTCGGTTATGTAGAAATCTTCTAATCTTATAATAAATATCTTTGAGTTACCTATCAATTCTTTGTATATATATTTATTAATTAATTAATAATCCCCCCCCTTTATTCCTTTATTTCTTAAACCCTTTAATATATTTTTTTATATACAATAAATAAAATATAAACTTTTAAGAAATTACAAAAAATTATATTTATATATATAAACTATTCCTTTAAAATTTCTTAAATGTTTATATTTTATTTACTTTCACATTAAACAACAATCAATACTAGTCCCTTCCTATTAATTAATGTGATGCCTGATAAAAGGTTTGTTTTGATAGAACAAATAATGTAGTCAACCTACTCTCATTATATACAATGGAATCACACCATTTCCTAAGACACCAAAAATCCTTGTGCACTTTACACCAACATACATTAATTATATAGCAAAAGATAAGCTAATTTTAAGCTCGTGGGTTCATACCCCATAAATGTGAACAGAATCTCACTCTTTTTAATGTCAACTTCTTTTCTTCATTTGCTATTTTTTACTCTTTTAATCTTAGGAGCCATTACTTCTATTTCTTCAACTTCTTGATTTATAGTTTGAATTGGACTTGAATTAAATCTTATAACTTTTATTCCTCTAATTACAAGAAAATTTAATCAATTCCCTTCAGAAGCAGCTTTAAAATACTTTTTAATTCAAGCCCTAGGTTCTTCATTAATCATTTTAGCCTCCCCTTTAATTTTAAATTCAGAAATTTTTATACTATCCATATTAATAGCCCTCTTATTAAAACTAGGAGCTGCTCCATTCCATTTTTGAGTTCCCTCTATTATAGAAGGATTAAATTGAAACCAATGCGTTATTTTAATAACTATTCAAAAAGCAGCTCCTTTATCTTTAATTACCCATTTAACACATCAAACTAAGGTATATTATATTATTATTTTTTCCGCAATTTTATCATCAATCTTTGGCTCGTTAGGTGGTTTAAATCAAACATCTCTACGTAAAATTTTAGCATTTTCATCAATTAACCATCTTAGATGAATATTAATCGCTATTACTTTAAGAGATTACTCTTGAATTATATACTTCACCTTCTACTCTTTAATTTCAAGCTCAGTAATTTTTTGGTTTAACACACAACAATTCTTTTATTTCTCTCAATTATTTTCTAAACCTTCAACTTCAGCATACTTACATATATCTAGAGCCCTTACCTTACTTTCCTTAGGAGGATTACCACCTTTTTCGGGGTTCATTCCAAAATTAATTATTATCGAAATTATAACATCAAAAAATATATTTTTTCCTCTTTTTTTTTTAATTTTATCTACTTTAATTACTCTCTATTATTATCTCCGGATATCAATCATTTTTTTTATAATAACAACCACAAAAACAAAATCACTACACACTTTTATAACTCATTTCAAATCTAATATATCTCCTATTATAACATCTATAAATTTCTTTTTTCTGTTAACTCCATCACTTTTTATATTATTTTAAGATTTTAAGTTAATTAAACTAACGCCCTTCAAAGACGCAAAAAAAAGTTACATCCTTTTAAATCTTAAGCTTAAGTATTAATTACATCTCCAAATTTGCAATTCAGCATTTTTTTTAAACTATCAAGCCTTAACAAAGGAGTTTATACTCATTAATAAATTTACAATCTATCGCCTATCTTCAGCCACTTCATCTA